CATTACGTATGTCTGGTGGAGATCATGTTCACGGAGGTACAGTAGTGGGTAAACTGGAAGGGGAACGTGAGATGACTTTGGGTTTTGTTGATTTATTACGTGATGATTTTATTGAAAAAGACCGAAGTCGCGGTATCTTTTTTACTCAAGATTGGGTCTCTATGCCAGGTGTTATCCCCGTGGCTTCAGGGGGTATTCATGTTTGGCATATGCCTGCCCTGACCGAAATCTTTGGGGATGATTCCGTACTACAGTTTGGCGGAGGGACTTTAGGACACCCTTGGGGAAATGCACCCGGTGCAGTAGCTAATCGGGTGGCTTTAGAAGCGTGTGTACAAGCTCGTAATGAGGGACGTGATCTTGCTCGTGAAGGTAATGAAATTATCCGTGAAGCTAGCAAATGGAGCCCTGAACTAGCTGCCGCTTGTGAAGTATGGAAAGCGATCAAATTCGAGTTCGAACCAGTGGATAAGCTGGATAAAGAGAAAAAATAAGCGTGCATAATTCAGTAATTCCTGTTTGTTCTTCTAATTGATTGCAATTAAACTCGGCCCAATCTTTTCCTAAAAAAAAGGATTGAGCCGAACCGAATAAAATAAAGAATGAGCATCCTATACTATGTATTTGGTATTTGCATATATCTCTCATATGTACAGACCTTACTTTACTTATTTACTTACCTATTTTCCTATACATAAGATCTAAATACAAGATAAGATCGAAAACTAAACAACTCAATACTTCTATAATATAACTCAATACTTCTATTGTTTATTGTTGGATCCATAATTAATCCTATGGATCTTGGGATTGTTGGATCATTTTATATCCCGTAGTTTCAGGCTATAGATCAAGCCAAAGAAAGGAAGGGCTCTTTCTACCCATCCTGTATATTGTCTTTTCTTTCCATGTCGGAATAGAAACTTATTATTTGATTATACGATACAATATTATACGAGAACGAATTCTTTATTTATAGGTATAGGAAGAAACAACTATTTTTCTTCTCGATGAGAATTTGTAGTACATGACATGAGAGAAACCTGTCTTTATATTTTTTAATTGAGAAAAAGATTCTATCAATATATTGAAGTGATACTTTGGACCCCCCCCCAAAAAAAAATCATTTCTTTCAATACTCACTTGTTACGTTATTGTTATCTTATTAGTTAACAATCCTAATGATTGGATTCAATCCTAATGATTGGATTCATATGCTTAATTCTGATAGGAAATAAAATAGTAAAATGATTATTTATGGAATGACTATTCATCTATTATATTTTCATCAAATAGGGGGCAAGAAGACTCTATGGAAAAATGGTGGTTCAATTCGATGTTGTATAACGATAAGTTAGAACATAGGTGTGGATTAAATAAATCAATGGATAGTCTTGATGCTATTGGACATTCCAGTGGAAGTGAAGAACCCATTCTAAATGGTACGGAGAAAAACATTCCTAGTTGGAGTGATAGTGAGAGTTATAGTTTCAGAAATGTTGATTATTTATTTGATATCAGGGATATTTGTAGTTTGATCTCTGATGACACTTTTTTAATTAGGGATAGTAATGGTAACAGTTATTCTGTATGTTTTGATATTGAAAATCAGATTTTTGAGATTGACAATGATAGTTCTTTTCTGAGTGAACTAGAAAGTTTTTTTTCTAGTTATTTAAATAGTGGGTCTAAGAGAAACAATCACTACTATTATCATTACATATATGATACTCAATCTAGTTGGAATAATCACATTAATAGTTGCATTGATAATTATCTTCGTTTTGAAGTCAGTATTAATAGTTCCATTTCCGGTGGTACCGACAATTACAGTGACAGTTACATTTATAGTTTCGTTTGTACTGAAAATGTAACTGGTAGTGAAAGTGGGAGTTCTGGTACTGGTATAAGAACTAGTAAAAATGGCAGTGATTTCAATATAAGAGGAAGATCTAATGATTTCGATAGAAATCAAAAATACAGGCATTTATGGGTTCAATGCGAAAATTGTTATGGATTAAATTATAAAAAATTTATTAGGTCAAAAATGAATATTTGTGAACAGTGTGGATATCATTTGAAAATGAGCAGTTCAGATAGAATCGAACTTTCGATTGATCCGGGGACTTGGGATCCTATGGATGAAGATATGGTCTCTATGGACCCCATTGAATTTCATTCAGAGGGGGAACCTTATAGAGATCGTATTGATTCTTATCAAAGAAAGACAGGTTTAACTGAAGCTGTTCAAACAGGCATAGGTCAACTAAATGGTATTCCCATAGCAATTGGGGTTATGGATTTTCAGTTCATGGGAGGTAGTATGGGATCCGTAGTAGGTGAGAAAATAACTCGTTTGATCGAGTATGCTACTAATCAATCTCTACCTGTCATTATTGTGTGTGCTTCTGGAGGAGCGCGCATGCAAGAGGGAAGTTTGAGTTTGATGCAAATGGCTAAAATATCTTCCGCTTCATATAATTATCAATCAAATAAAAAATTATTCTATGTATCAATCCTTACATCTCCTACAACCGGTGGAGTAACAGCCAGTTTTGGTATGTTGGGAGATGTCATTGTTGCTGAACCTAATGCCTACATTGCATTTGCGGGTAAAAGAGTAATTGAACAAACATTGAAAAAGACAGTACCCGATGGTTCACAAGCGGCTGAGTATTTATTCCATAAAGGCTTATTTGACCCAATTGTACCACGTAATCCTTTAAAAGGTGTTCTGAGTGAGTTATTTCAGCTCCACGGTTTCTTTCCCTTGAATCAAAATTCAAAAAATTAATCAAAAAATTAATCAAAAATGAATTTAATAAAGTATAGCACTAAATTCAGTTATTTGTATCGAACAAATATTTAGTTCATCGTAATCAAAAAAAAACGAAAAAGAATGGTGTTTTCTTTGATGACATAAGTTCTACTTGTAATGTAATAAGTAATAAGAGTTAGAAGTTTCGGGTAATTACTTTTTCTTTTTTTCCCCAGATCTATTTTTTTATTCTACCTCTATTCATGATTAGTAATCACGAATCCTCTATCAACAGGATAAAAAAGTGAATTAATTTCTCCCTCCGAGGAATTAGAATTAGGGAAAATAAAAAAAAATTATCTGGCCTTCTTACGTATCTTACGTATTAATATATACAATAAAAAAAATATCGAAATCAAAATAAAAAGAAATAAATATAAAATAGAGAATAGAAGTTATTTCTATATCTATCGATAACCCTCATTTTTTACTATGAATCCCCGTTTGTTGGATGGATGGATCGGATTAGTTAGAGTCGCAAACTCCTAATAAAATCTTTTATTTTCATAAGAAACTCCTTACCTTATTAGATTAGAAAGAAGATAAGGATGGGAGAAAAGAAGAATAATAAAATCTATTAATAAAGCGAATTATCATACATATTCGTGTAGAAAGATGAATGGGTACACTTAATTTATTTAGTTCTACATTCCTTGCACTTATTAACTTAATTACTTATTCTTATTCTTATTAACTTAATTACTTATTTTAATTACTTATTCTTATTTATTATTCTTATTTATTATTATTATTTATTATTATTATTTAATTTATTATTATTTAATTTATTATTCTTATTTATTATTTTATTATTATTTATTTCATTTTTATTAAGTTAAGTTAATTAAGTAATTAAGTTAAGTTAAGTACTCAGTAAATATTATATTAATTAGTAAATATTATATTAATTTCTAAATATTAATATACTAAATATTAATTAAATATTAATATAATTAATTTCTAAATATTAATATACTAAATATTAATTAAATATTAATATAATAATATATAAATATATTTATAATTATATAAAATTATAAATAAAATAAAGTTTATGATATATACTTAGAATAGATATACTTATCATAAGATATCTTTCTCTTTCTAATAGATATCTAATAGATAGAAATATTACTAATAGATAGAAATTAATAGATAGAAATATTAATAGATAGATAATAGATAGAAATATTAATAGATAGAAATATTAAATCGAGGCACCCATTCTATGACAGATCTCAACTTACCCTCTATTTTTGTGCCCTTAGTGGGCCTAGTATTTCCGGCAATTGCAATGGCTTCTTTATCTCTTCATGTCCAAAAAAATAAGATTGTCTAGATCCGATGGGACCAAATCTCATCAATTTATTTCAAAACTAGATCATAATACAGATATTTATTTAGTGTAATGTAATATGGTACGATATGTGACTCTTTCCGAACACAAATGAAAGAACTGTTATGCATTTATGCGGATATACGATATCCGCATAAATGCATGTATATGCAGGTATAGCCGGTTAAAAATGGATCGGCGAATATTTTATTTAAATGGAAAGTCAATGTATCTAACAAATTACTTCTAACGGTTTACATCAGAATAGTGCTAGTTAATGAAAGTTTCTTCGGGATCAAAAAAGTCAAATTCATTTGGGTTATTTTCTCAATTCCAATCGAATGCAACTGGATCTAGTAGAGTATGAATTGGCGATCAGAACATATATGGATAGAACTTATAACGGGGTCTCGAAAAACAAGTAATTTTTTCTGGGCCTGTATCCTTTTTTTAGGTTCACTAGGATTCTTAGTGGTTGGAACTTCCAGTTATCTTGGTAGGAATGTGATATCCGTATTTCCATCTCAGCAAATTCTTTTTTTTCCACAAGGAATCGTGATGTCTTTCTATGGGATCGCAGGTCTATTCATTAGCTCCTATTTGTGGTGCACAATTTCATGGAATGTAGGTAGTGGTTATGACCGATTCGATAGAAAAGAAGGAATAGTGTGTATTTTTCGTTGGGGATTTCCTGGAATAAATCGTCGCATCTTCCTTCGCTTACTTATGAGAGATATCCAATCAATCAGAATGGAGGTTAAAGAGGGTCTTTATCCTCGTCGTGTCCTTTATATAGAAATCAGAGGCCAAGGAGCCATTCCCTTGACTCGTACTGATGAGTATTTTACTCCACGAGAAATTGAACAAAAAGCTGCCGAATTGGCCTATTTCTTACGCGTACCAATTGAAGTATTTTGAAATGCACTGAAGAAAAAATGGAAAAAGAACTTGCTAATTTCCTTTTTAATACAACCGTCGCGTCGACTCTATCTGATATTTCTCTGAAGTACGAGTTCTATAAAAAAAAAGGTATTGAACCTATGGATCTATTCCTATTTTTGTGTAAAAATTTATATCTCGGATCTAGAAGGAATATAGAAATAGAATAAGGGTCCTTTTCTTTTAGGATAATAGGATAAGAGAAAAATGAAAAAAAAAAAGAAAGCCTGGGTTCCCCTCCCATATATTTCATCCATAATATTTTTGCCCTGGTGGGTCTCTCTCTCATTTAATAAATGTCTGGAACCTTGGGTTACTAATTGGTGGAATACCGGGAAATCCGAAACTTTTTTGAATGATATTCAAGAGAAAAACGTTCTAGAAAGATTCATAGAATTGGAAGAACTATTCCTCTTGGATGAAATGATAAAGGATTACCCGGAAACGCATATACAAAAACTTCGTATAGGAATACACAAGGAAACGATACAATTGGTCAAAACACACAATGAATATCATCTCCATATCATTTTGGATTTCTCGACAAATATAATTTGTTTCGCTATTCTAAGTGGTTATTTTATTCTGGGTAATGAAGAACTTGTCATTCTTAATTCTTGGATTCAGGAATTCCTCTATAACTTAAGTGACACAATAAAAGCTTTTTTGATTCTTTTAGTTACTGATTTATGGATCGGATTTCATTCAACCCATGGTTGGGAACTAATGATTGGTTCGGTCTACAACGATTTTGGATTGGTTCATAACGATCAAATTATATCTAGTCTTGTTTCCACTTTTCCAGTTATTCTAGATACAATTGTTAAATATTGGATCTTCTATTATTTAAATCGTGTATCTCCTTCACTTGTAGTCATTTATCATTCAATGAATGAATGAAGAACTCATTTGATTTCCTGATATGAATCAAATCAGAATCTTTCTTCGTATATAAAGAAAGCATTTTCAATCTTACTTAATTCTTTATACTTCTAGCTTTTCAAGGTATTCGTCTTATATTCCAATACAATTATCCCAGTACAATGACAGACTCGTGTATAGGGAACTATACTAGCTACCTATCTAATTTATTGTAGAAATTCCGGGATCAATGATTGGACATGCAAAATAGAAATACTTTTTCTTGGGTAAAGGAACAGATGACTCAATCGATTTCTGTATCGATCATGATATATGTAATAACTCGGGCATCTATTTCAAATGCATATCCCATTTTTGCGCAGCAGGGTTATGAAAACCCACGAGAAGCAACTGGACGAATTGTATGTGCCAATTGCCATTTAGCTAATAAGCCCGTGGATATTGAAGTTCCGCAAGCCGTGCTTCCTGATACTGTATTTGAAGCAGTTGTTCGAATCCCTTATGATATACAACTGAAACAAGTTCTTGCTAATGGTAAAAAGGGGGCGTTGAATGTAGGGGCTGTTCTTATTTTACCCGAGGGATTCGAATTAGCCCCCCCCGATCGTATTTCTCCCGAGGTGAGAGAAAAGATGGGAAATCTGTCTTTTCAGAGTTATCGTCCCAATAAAAGAAATATTCTTGTGATAGGTCCTGTTCCCGGTCAGAAATATAGTGAAATCGCCTTTCCCATTCTTTCCCCCGACCCTGCTACGAAGAAAGACGTTCACTTCTTAAAATATCCCATATATGTAGGTGGGAACAGAGGAAGGGGTCAGATTTATCCTGATGGGAGCAAGAGTAACAATACAGTCTATAATGCGACATCAGCAGGTATAGTAAGCAGAATAGTACGTAAAGAAAAAGGAGGATATGAAATAACCATAGTTTCTGCATCGGATGGACATCAAGTGGTTGATATTATACCTCCAGGACCAGAACTTCTTGTTTCAGAGGGTGAATCCATCAAGCTTGATCAACCATTAACAAGCAATCCCAATGTAGGAGGGTTTGGTCAGGGAGATGCAGAAATAGTGCTTCAAGATCCATTACGTGTCCAAGGCCTTTTGTTCTTCTTGGCATCTGTTATTTTGGCACAAGTTTTTTTGGTTCTTAAAAAGAAACAGTTTGAAAAGGTTCAATTGTATGAAATGAATTTCTAGGTCCAGAAATTCCTTAACATCAAGTTGGTAAAAAGCAACAAATTATTGTCGATCGATACAATTATGTATGATCAAAAAATTCTGTAAACCTTTTTGTTTATATTGTTTTTGTTTTGTTTGTGGGATGTCTGGAATTCATTACGTGTATCCCATTCCTAGTAATAGACTATAGGCATACAAATACAACGGAAGGATGGGAAAAATGAAAGGAACAAATACTTTTAGGGGGGATTACTAGTCTTCCTAATCTTCTATTCGACACAAGAAAAAGGACTTTCCACCCCTTTCTTGTGTCGTCTTGTATCGAAAGAATAATGATTTTT